GAATCCTAAAATAAATAAATAAACACAGAGCTCTTGTTCTTATTCGAAACGCCGCGTGATCTTTAACCAATTCTGCGCTTCAATATAATTACCAGGAGTAAGCGCTATAGCCTGTTTCCAATACTCAGCGGCTTGATCGAACCAAGCCTCCGCTATTTCAGAATCCCCCTGTCGAATGGCCTGTTCTCCCCGGTCGAAATAGGCGGTTCAATTCCTTCCCTTAGAACCGTACTTGAGAGTTTCCTACCTCATACGGCTCGGCAGTCAATTCTTTTGGTGTCCCATTTTTTTACCCTACCATATATCCAATTGAATGAGATTTCTCATAGATCTATCGATTTGTCTCGGGTTAACCAAAAGGGGTTAATTACATGAGTTTCAAACTCTAATTTGGATTAAATTAATAATAAGTTTTATCTTTTCTCCCACCTTCAGAAAAATAAAGCATAGGCATTTCGGGGCTATCGTCCGTTAGATTTTTCTGAAAGGTAACTATCTCGGTTTCATATCATATAGAAATTTATATAGAATCCTTGAAAAAGACTTCTTCCTCATAAAAAAGACTTACTGTCTTTGGGATCTGATGCTACACCGCTGCTCAATAACTTAGGGGATCGGCTCTATTACATAAGTCGATTCCTAATTTTTATGTCATATCATGACATAAATAAGCAGTTCTTATTTATTGTATCGGCTCAAAACCTCGCTAATTGATCTTTACGGCGCTTCCTCTATCAATTAGATCTTTATCCATAGAATAAAGTATCTAGGCATATATATTTCTTCATATTTCGACTTCTATGAAGTTTCTTTTTTTGTTACAGCTGATAAAAATCGTTTTTTGGACGATGCAATATGTAGAAAGCCTATTTTTTTTTTCTAGTATTTTATTTACTAGCGTGTTTATTTACTAGCGTATTTATTTACTAGCGTATTTGCTCTTTCTTTCCTTTTTTTTATTTCTATAGTGGAGATAGTCGCACGTAATGACAGATCACAGCCATATTATTAAAAGCTTGTGGTAAGAACGGGTTTCGTTCTAGTGCTCGAAAATAATATTCTAAAGCTTTTGTATGCTCTCCGTTACTTGTGTGGATAAGGCCTATGTTATAGAGTATATAACTTCGATCATAGGGATCAATTTCTAGTCGCATAGCTTCATAATAATTCTGTAAGGCCTCCGCATAATTTCCTTCGGATTGAGCCGACATCCGTTACGGTCGTCATTCGATTCAAAGAATTCTCCGTTCCAAAACCGTACATGAGATTTTCACCTCATACGGCTCCTCCTTTATGTGCATAATGAGAATAATCCATGGAATTAAAAAAAAAAGGTCGAAATATTGTCATTATGAACTGAGCGGGGCTAATGTTTTTACAAGAAATTTCTAGCCAACCCTCTTGCAAAAGATCTTTTCTTACCATCAAGCGTGTTCGTACTAGATAAAAAAGTAAACTCCAACAATTTCTTTGTTCTCAACGCTCCTTAATTTCCAGGAATTAGTCACTTCAACAATCTTCGATGGTTATATGGGTATCCAAAGTACGAACAAGATGGATGTTTGTTGTCCCAACCATTTCTCTTAGTTCCGATCCCGATAAAGAAAGGGAATCCTTAATAACAAAGTTTTCGTGTTGTTGATTCCTAGGCGTAGTGCTTCTTCCTCTATGCTGCCTATTGGTACTAGTGTAGTAGGGTTGACCCACAATACAGACCCATAGGTGTAACCTTTCGCTCAATACTCGAATCAACAATCGAAGCATCTGAGGTTGCATTAATCGGGGATACACGACAGAAGGAATTGCTTTATTTATAAACTTCACCTTCAACAAGCGTAGATTTCCTTTTTGTTTTCAATAGCCTTTTTTTCTATTCTGAATAATGTGTCTTTTTCCTAAGACTGAGAGTGGTAAAGTAAATAAAAAAGTAAATAAAGTAAAATATATATAATAATAATCAAATCGCACCATCTCTGTAATAAGTAAATGCCTCTTTTTCTCCTGAAGTTGTCGGAATTATTCGTAATAAGATATTGGCTACAATTGAAAAGGTCTTATCAATAAAATTTCCATTTATCTGCGATCTAGGCATAGGTAGCAATCCATTCTATAACTCTTTTCATTACCCCTCGTGAGAAAATAAAATGATCTCACAAACAAAGGAAGTGTACAGTACGAAATAACATAAAAGTAGACCCATTCCATAAAAAAAAATTCTTCGAGCCCGGAGGCTAAAGAAAAAGTGATAAAAAAAAAGTGATGAAAAGTTTTCTATTTTTATAGCTAGTTTTCTAGTTAGAATTGATATTGTTCGTACCTATCGAACAATCTAATATGAATAACTCGCTATTCGCTCGGGGTATTGGCCATAATAATTATGTAGGAGAGATGGCCGAGTGGTTCAAGGCGTAGCATTGGAACTGCTATGTAGACTTTTGTTTACCGAGGGTTCGAATCCCTCTCTTTCCGCACCTTCACCAAATTCGCCGATGTAACTGAC